ATTTGATAGAGATTCTCTATTCCTAATTACTGCAGTACGGAAAATACCGGAAAGAGTGGAAAGGAATGAAAATCTCACTGCTGATCCATTTGTGATACGTGAATGGGAGAAAAATCCGAATCAAACCCCTTCTTCGGTGAAAAAAAAAAAAAAAAAAAAAGAGGGGGGGGCAAAATGGTCCGAAGCTTTGTTATTTTAGTTAGGTTCAAGTCTGACGGGAATAATATTCTACGACTAGAAACTCATTGATTTTCAAACCGATCCATTTAATATCTATTATTTGATTTACTAATCCTTTATATTGGGATGAGTCAAAAGTCAAATGTTTTGCCAAATCCTCGCGGGGCGATGAATCAAGATAATTTTGAATCAGAGCTCTGGATCTTTGTTCATCCCTTGCAGTAATAATATCTCGAGGTTTGCAGCGATAACTTGGGATATCTACTACACGACCATTAACTAAAATATGTCTATGGTTAACTAATTGCCTGGCTCCAGGAATGGTCGAAGCCATACCTAATCGAAAAAGGATGTTATCCAAACGCATCTCAAGTAGTTGTAGTAAAACCTGACCTGTTGACCCTTTGGCTTTTCCGGCAATACGAACATATCTAAGCAATTGTCGCTCTGTCAGACCATAATGAAAACGCAATTTTTGTTTTTCTTCTAGACGAATACGATATTGAGATCTTTTCCCGAAACGTGATTGGTTTCTAAGATCACTTCCGGATCTAGGTCTTTTACTAGTTAGTCCCGGTAAAGCCCCCAGACAGCGTATTTTTTTGAAACGAGGCCCTCGGTAACGAGACATAAAGACTCCTTGTTAAAATTTGATTTTACAGAATAAACTTAAATTAAGACTGAACTAAACGATAAACGAAACTAAATCTATTGAAGTACTACAAAAGAAGACTACAAAAGAAGAATGAGATGGATTGTATCAATATCCGGATTATTTTGTATATATAGGAAGTGAAGGACCCCTTTCTTGATTTGTTCTGTAGTGTAGAGATTTAACTGCTCCAATCAAATCCGTTTTTTATTCATAGTTGGAAGTTGCTACGACATAATAGATCGGTGACCCGACATTTTTAAAAGAAAAAAAGAGAGGAGTCTTTTCAATATTCCTTGAGATCAAAGAATATTGAAAAGCCGGCTATCGGAATCGAACCGATGACCATCGCATTACAAATGCGATGCTCTAACCTCTGAGCTAAGCGGGCTCACATAACAGAAATAAGTGCAATAGAACTAACTAACTATATCTATATAGAATGTTTTTTTTAATTCTTAATTTATATATTATACTTAATTTATAGCAGTTAGTTATAGCAGATTAGATTAATCATATTAGAGCAGATCGGTACTAAGGAAAGGATAAGATAAGGATGCAATCCAGATCATAATGAGACATTTCGCTGGTTTCATTCAGAAAGGGGGGAGGTAGAACGAAAAAAAAAAATGAATATCGACCGTTCCAGTATTAAAAATCGCGCGGGAAAAATGAGAGGGGGGGAGGGTATGTATATGTGGGATATCTCTATCCATATTGAATTGCAGATACATCAATGATAGAATCATTTCTGATGGGACCAAATACGGGTCTTCCGATAGAGAATAGGGACAAGAAATCAAAATCAAATAAATAAAATAATAAAATAGGAGTAGACTTTTTTTCGATATTAGGAATCAGTATCTAATGAATTCAACGGTTCCGACATAAATAAATGAAAGAGGGGGATGGGATCACAATGAGATCTCGGTCTCATAAGGGGATATGGCGAAATTGGTAGACGCTACGGACTTGGTTGGATTGAGCCTTGGTATGGAAACCTACTAAGTGATAACTTCCAAATTCAGAGAAACCCTGGAATTAAAAATGGGCAATCCTGAGCCAAATCCTGTTTTCAGAAAACAAGGGTTCAGAAAGCGAGAACCAAAAAAAGGATAGGTGCAGAGACTCAAAGGAAGCTGTTCTAACGAATGGAGTTGATTAACATTGGTATAGGAATCCTTCTATCGAAATTCCAGAAAGGATGACCCTATCCTATATACGTACTGAAATATCAAACAATTAATCACGATCCGATTCCGTATTTTTTTTATATGAAAAATGGAAGAATTCTTGTGAATCGATTCCAAATTGAAGGAAGAATCGAATATTCAGTGATCAAATCATTCACTCCTCGGATAGATCTTTTGAAGAACTGATTAATCGGACGAGAATAAAGATAGAGTCCATTCTACATGTCAATACCGACAACAATGAAATTTATAGTAAGGGGAAAATCCGTCGACTTTAGAAATCGTGAGGGTTCAAGTCCCTCTATCCCCAATAAAAAGAAAAGAGCCCATTTTACTACCTAACCTCTTTATTTCGTCATCGGTTCCAAATTAGTTATGTTTCTTATTCACTCTACTCTTTCACAAACGGATCCGGACAGAAACCTTTCTCTCTTATCACAAGTCTATAGATACGATATACTTACAAATGAACATA